CTCGAACGAAACCCGTTCTTACCCCAAGCTTTTAATAATATGGCCGTGATCTGTCATTACGTGCGACTATCTCCACTATAGAAAGATAAAAAAGAAAAGAACGAGCAAATCCACAAATACTAATATAATAAATACTAGAAAGAAGGCTTTCTACATATACATATATCGTCCAAAACAACGATTTTTATCAGCTGTAGCAAAGAAAGAAACTTCATAGAAGTCAAAATATGAAGAAATAGATATGCCTAGATACCTATTTTTCTATGGATAAAAGATATAATTGATAAAGGAAGCACCGTAAGGATCAATTAAAGAGGTTTTGAGCCGATACAAAAAAAAACTGCTTACTTACTTATCTCATGATAGAAAAGTAAGGAATCCACTTATGTAATAAAAAGGATCTCTGATATTTTTAGCAGCGGTGTAGTATCAAATCCCAAAGATAGAAAGTCTTTTCTTTATAAGAAAGAAAAGACTTTTTCCAAGATTCTATAGAAATTGATATCATATACTTTTTATATGATATAAAAAATCGAGATAGTTACCTTTCAGAAAATTAATTATAAATTCTAATGAGGGTATTAATGCCGGTGCTTTATTCATGTTTATGTCTGAAGGTAGGAGAAAAGATAAAACTAAAAAAGGATGAAATATTCTTTGAAATTCTTTATTAGTCAAAGTAAAGTTTGAAACTTTTGTTAATAACTTCTTTGTTTCTTTTAGTTAACTTCAAAATAATAGAAAAAAGAATTGACTGCTGAGCCGTATGAGGTGAAAATCTCATGTACGGTTCTAAGGAAAGGAATTTACTCACCTATTCCGACCGAGGAGAACAGGCCATTCGACAGGGAGATTCCGAAGTTGCGGAGTCTTGGTTTAATCAAGCCGCTGAATATTGGAAACAAGCTATAGCCCTTACCCCCGGGAATTATATTGAAGCACAGAATTGGTTGAAGATCACTGGGCGTTTTGAATAAGAACACTCTGTTTTTTTCTTATAAAATCTTATCTAATTTTCTTAAATAATATTTCTTATTATTTAAGAAAATTAGATAAGATTTTCGATTTTTGATATATATATTATAGAATTTTATTTTCTATTATATAATTTATATATATAATTTATTGTTTGTTATCCCCATCAATCAAATAAAAATAAAAAGAGACCTTCAAAAAAAAATACTGGTATATTGCCTAATAATGAATACTAATGACTACTCACGGGATTTGAAAAAAAAAATAGAGTACATAAAAATATTATAATATTTTCTATATAAAAATATAAAAACAAAAAGTAAAAAAAGTTCCATCTAGTAACTTCTGAGTAAAATAGGAATACATTCCATTATGCTGCACCAAAAATTATTTAACTTCCATTCAACGTCCACAAAATGTCTTAGAAGATTAAAAAAGGTCCGTTGAGCGCCTCACAGTTATGTCATAATAGATTCGAACACTTGCCCCGGATTGACTTCGAGATCATAATTGTTCTAGTGAATAACTAACGAAAATATATTAAATTAAAGAAAATATAAAATAGATAGATGGGAAATAGAAGAGAATAAAACTCAATATAAACATTTCTCATAAATTCATTAATTCTGTTTTATGTTGGCAGGTCTCTTTGTATGTGTTGTCTGGAAAGAGGAGGACTCAATGATTATTCGTTCACCGGAACCAGAAGTGAAAATTTTGGTAGATAGGGATCCCATAAAAACTTCTTTTGAGGAATGGGCAAAACCAGGTCATTTCTCAAGAACAATAGCTAAGGGACCCGATACTACTACTTGGATCTGGAACCTACATGCTGATGCTCATGATTTTGATAGCCATACTAGTGATTTAGAAGAGATTTCCCGAAAAGTTTTTAGTGCCCATTTCGGCCAACTCTCTATCATCTTTCTTTGGCTGAGTGGCATGTATTTTCATGGTGCTCGTTTTTCCAATTATGAGGCATGGTTAAGTGATCCTACTCACATTAGGCCTAGTGCTCAGGTGGTTTGGCCAATAGTGGGCCAAGAAATATTGAATGGTGACGTAGGGGGAGGGTTCCGAGGAATACAAATAACCTCTGGGTTTTTTCAGATTTGGAGAGCATCTGGAATAACTAGTGAATTACAACTCTATTGTACCGCAATTGGTGCATTGGTCTTTGCAGCCTTAATGCTTTTTGCTGGTTGGTTTCATTATCACAAAGCTGCTCCAAAATTGGCTTGGTTCCAAGATGTAGAATCTATGTTGAATCACCATTTGACAGGGCTCCTAGGATTGGGATCTCTTTCTTGGGCAGGACATCAAATACATGTATCTTTACCAATTAACCAATTTCTAAATGCTGCAGTAGATCCTAAAGAGATCCCACTTCCTCATGAATTTATCCTGAATCGAGATCTTTTGGCTCAACTTTATCCGAGTTTTGCCGAGGGAGCAACTCCATTTTTCACCTTGAATTGGTCAAAATATGCAGAATTTCTGACTTTTCGTGGAGGATTAGATCCAG